CTGATGATACTTTTTTAGTTAGGGATAGTAATGGAGACAGTTATTCTATCTATTTTGATATAGAAAATCAAATTTTTGAGATTGACAGCGATCATTCTTTTCTGAGTGAACTAGAAAGTTCTTTTTCTAGTTATCGCAATTCTAGTTATATGAATAATGAATCTACGAATGAAGATTCCTTATACAATCGTTCCATTTACGATACTCAATCTAGTTGGAATAATCACATTACTAGTTGCATTGACAGTTATCTTCAGTCTCAAATCTGTATTGATACGTCCATTGTAAGTGATAGTAGTGACGGTTACATTTCTAGGTGCGTTTTTGATAAACGTAAAACTAGTAGTGAAGGTGGGGGGTCCAGTATACGAACCCGCGCGAAGAGTAGTGATTTAACTCTAAGAGAAAGGCCTAGTGATCTCGATGCAACTCAAAAATACAGGCATTTGTGGGTTCAATGCGAAAATTGTTATGGATTAAATTATAAGAAATTTTTGAAATCAAAAATGAATATTTGTGAACAGTGTGGATACCATTTGAAAATGGGTAGTTCAGAAAGAATCGAAATTTCGATCGACCCCGGTACTTGGGACCCTATGGATGAAGACATGGTCTCTCTGGATCCCATTGGATTTCATTCGGAGGAGGAGCCTTATAAAGATCGTATTGATTCTTATCAAAGAAAGACAGGATTAACTGAGGCTGTTCAAACAGGCGTAGGTCAACTAAATGGTATTCCCGTAGCAATTGGGGTTATGGATTTTCAGTTTATGGGGGGTAGTATGGGATCCGTAGTCGGGGAGAAAATCACCCGTTTGATTGAGTACGCTACTAATCAATTTCTACCTCTTATTATAGTGTGCGCTTCGGGGGGAGCGCGCATGCAAGAAGGGAGTTTGAGCCTGATGCAAATGGCTAAAATATCGTCTGCTTTATATGATTATCAATCAAATAAAAAGTTATTGTATGTATCAATCCTTACATCTCCTACTACTGGTGGGGTAACAGCTAGTTTTGGTATGTTGGGAGATATTATTATTGCCGAACCAAATTCCTACATTGCATTTGCGGGTAAAAGAGTAATTGAACAAACATTGAATAAAACAGTACCCGAAGGTTCACAAGCGGCTGAATATTTATTCCAGAAGGGCTTATTCGACCTAATCGTACCGCGTAATCTTTTAAAAAGCGTTCTGAGTGAGTTATTTAAGCTCCACGCCTTCTTTCCTTTGAATTCCAATTCAATCAAGTAGAGCGCACTAAGTTCAATTATTTTATTTGTAGCAAACAAAAAAAGTAGTTAGCTTATCCGAATCTTAGCTTATCGGAATCAAAGTAACTAAAAAGGGAGTTTTCTTTGGCGACCTAAGATCTAATTGTAGAAAGAATCAAAATCAAAAGTTGCGTATAACTCTTTTTTTTTTTACCTAGATTCCCGATTACTAATTAAGAAGTCTCTATCAACAAGATAAAAACGTGAGTTCTTCCTTTCGTGAAATTAGGAAAATAAAACGAATTTCATCTTACGTATATAATCAAATTCAAATTATAGAAAAAATAGATATATAGTTTTATATCTTTCTCCATCTCCCGAAAATCCCGTTTTCACTAAAAATCCCGGTTGTGTCGCATTCTAATGAATCTTTCAATAATTTGTAAGAAACTCTTTATTAAATATTAAAATGAAATTCAAAGACAAGAACAAAACACAAAGAAACGAAGAAAAATAAAATGGATTATCATATGTATCTTTCATATAGATAGATGAATAAGTCCATTTATTTAGTTCTACATTCCTTGGACTTATTCTATATACTCACTTAGATACTTAATATCTCTAATCTACGAATTCATAATAATTACAATTATTAATTATAATTAGTATAAATATAAAATATGATATTAAAAAAAAATAAGAACAGGTACAAATAATAAATCGAGGTACCCCATTTTATGACAACTTTCAATTTTCCCTCTATTTTTGTGCCTTTAGTAGGCCTAGTATTTCCGGCAATTGCAATGGGTTCTTTATTTCTTTATGTTCAAAAAAACAAGATTGTTTAGATCCGAGGGGACCCAGTCTCATTCTTTTTTTTTTTTTTAACTTAGACTTGTAGCATAACACAGATATTTATTTCGGAAAAGAAAATATAGTAGAACATGTGATTTCCGCCGAACATAAAGGAAAAAGCTCTTATGTCTGCAGAAAATGATCTATAGATAACTGAATTCTAGCCAGTTTCAAATAGATCAGGATCGCTGGATGCCTAAAATGTAAAGTTGGTGGATCTATATATATATCAATATGTATATTGGGATCATATGAGGGGTATGTTATTATTTTAGATCTAAACAATTTGATGAATTACTCCTAAAAGTTCCCATTAAACTAGTGCTAGTTCACATCAAACTAGTGCTAGTTGATGAAAGTTCATTCGGAAACAAAAAAAGTAAAGTCAAAATCATTTGGGGTATTCTCTCAATTTCAATAAAATGCAATCGGATCAAGTATGAGTTGGCGATCAGAAGATACATGGATAGAACTTATAACGGGGTCTCGAAAACTAAGTAATTTTTGTTGGGCCCTTATCATTTTTTTAGGTTCATTAGGATTCTTGTTGGTTGGAACTTCCAGTTTTCTTGGTAGAAATTTGATATCTTTTGTTCCGTCTCAGCAAATCCTTTTTTTTCCACAGGGAATCGTGATGTCTTTCTACGGAATCGCGGGTCTCTTTATTAGTTCCTATTTGTGGTGCACAATTTCCTGGAATGTAGGTAGTGGTTATGATCGATTCGATAGAAAGGAAGGAATAGTGTGTATTTTTCGTTGGGGATTTCCTGGAAAAAATCGTCGCATATTCCTCCGATTCCTTATAAAAGATATTCAATCCGTTCGAATAGAAGTTAAAGAGGGTATTTATGCCCGTCGTGTCCTTTATATGGATATCAGAGGCCGGGGGGCTATTCCGTTGACCCGTACTGATGAGAATTTAACTCCACGAGAAATTGAACAAAAAGCCGCGGAATTGGCCTATTTCTTGCGCGTACCAATTGAAGTATTTTGATTTTGAGAAAAGGAACTGGGCGGAAGAACGAATGCTTTCTCGGCAGGAGGGAAAAAACGCAAGAATCCTTTTAGTTTTTCTATAACTAAATGATACTTTAGATGCAGATAAACCATATCTTGTAAATTATTTTCTTTGTCAATCGACCTTTTTACTTGTTTTGCCGCTTATTTTTTTGACCATCACAATATCTTTTTTTCAATTATTCTATTCTTGACTATGGGGAATCGTTGGAATTTTTTTTTTCAAAATACTGGATATTTTGATAGAATAAGGGGTTCTTTCGTCTCAAAATCTCAATAATATTCATTTCTTCAAAGTACTTCTTTCGGCCATTCATCGAAAGGAGACATTTGTTTGGAATTTGATGAATTGAGGTATCTAGCAACACTATTTTGTATTATTTCTTCAGTCGAACTTGAAGTGGAGTCTTAGTCTATTTCTGTATTCTTTCTAGATTCAAAACAAAATCACAAATAAAATAGATTCATAGGTTTGATGCCCTGTCTAGAACTCATGTTTGAAAGAAATATTCGATTACATAAAGTCCGACAAATGGAGTGGGTTAATTAAAAATTAACAGGCGAAAAATGGCAAAAAAGAAAGCATTCACTCCTCTTTTGTATCTTGCATCTATAGTATTTTTGCCCTGGTGGATTTCTCTCTCATTTACTAAAAATATGGAATCTTGGGTTATTAATTGGGCGAATATCGGCCAATCCGAAATTTTTTTGAATGATATTCAAGAAAAAAGTATTCTAGAAAAGTTCATAGAATTAGAAGAAATCCTCTTCTTGGAAGAAATGATCAAGGAATACTCGGAGACATATCTACAAAAGCTTCTTATAGGAATCCACAAAGAAACGATCCAATTAATCAAGATACACAACGAGGATCGTATCCATACAATTTTACACTTCTCGACAAATATAATCTGTTTTGTTATTTTAAGTGGTTTTTCTATTTTAGGTAATGAAGAACTTGTTATTCTTAATTCTTGGACTCAGGAATTCCTATATAACTTAAGTGATACAGTAAAAGCTTTTTCAATTCTTTTATTAACCGATTTATGTATCGGATTTCATTCACCCCACGGCTGGGAACTAATGATTGGTTCTGTATACAAAGATTTTGGATTTGGTCATAATGATCAAATTATATCTAGTCTTGTTTCCACTTTTCCGGTTATTCTCGATACTATTTTTAAATATTGGATTTTTCGTTATTTAAATCGTGTATCTCCGTCACTTGTAGTTATTTATCATTCAATGAATGATTGATAAATGATCCACCAATATTAATCCAATTAGAACGTTTCTTACTTTGTAGTTCTACATAAGTATTAAAAACATTCTATCCGGGGGGTTTTCATACTATTTTTATAGTATAGTATTCCAGTAAAATGATTCCAATAAATAGCAGAATCGTGGATAGGAAACTATACTAGCGACCTACCCAATTTATTGTAGAAATTTTCAGACCAATGATTAGACTATGCAAACTAGAAATACTTTTTCTTGGATAAAGGAACATATTACTCGATCTATTTCCGTATCGCTCATCATATATATCATAACTCAGACATCCGTTTCAAGTGCATATCCCATTTTTGCGCAGCAGGGTTATGAAAATCCACGAGAAGCGACCGGGCGTATTGTATGTGCCAATTGTCATTTAGCTAATAAGCCCGTGGATATTGAGGTTCCACAAGCAGTACTTCCCGATACTATATTTGAAGCAGTTGTTCGAATTCCTTATGATAAGCAAGTGAAACAAGTCCTTGCTAATGGTAAGAAAGGGGGTTTGAATGTGGGGGCTGTTCTTATTTTACCGGAGGGGTTTGAATTAGCTCCTTCCGATCGTATTTCTCCCGAGATGAAAGAAAAGATAGGAAATTTGTCTTTTCTGAGCTACCGCCCTAATAAAAAAAATATT